AGGGCTCCCTCCCCTTTTTCCAATTCCGATTGGTATTTTTCATAGATAAATCTATGATCAAGGATAGAACAAGATCCATTTTGCATCATATCTAAGGGATTCCTTAGTTCGGGCCGAAGAAACAATGTCACTCGATCATTATCAAACTGACTGCAATCTTTTTCTGTCCGTGAGGATCCCACCCGAGCGCCTTCTACTTTTAATAGACCAGGAACTAGATCAGAATCATTCTCAACGAGTCCATAAGAAGTGATCCCATTTTTTTCATCGGGTCCGAGTAGAGACCAAAGATCTTGAGCGACCGATCCGGCAGAACAACTCAAAAGATAAAGAAGTATCGTTAATTTCTTCATGCTCGTTCCAAATTCGAAGTACCATTTGTACGACGAAGAATACCCTTCTTTACATGATTTCTTCTTCATATAGATAGATATAGGATCTAGAGGGCAATTACTTAGAAGTACATTTTGTGCAACAGCCTTTCCTATCTGATAGAAAAAGATCCCATGATCCTGAACCGATCTTACCTGGGATCGCAAATCCCAAGTTTGTCTATGAAGAGCGGATCTAATTGTATTAGTGTCTATAATTGATTTCTTCTGTGTAATACTAATCGATAGGGCCTCATTAGTAAGTGCTACAAGATCTCGTACATTGGAACCCATGGTTATGGACCCGAATCCATTAGTACGGAACATTTTCTTTTCCAAGTGAAATCCCCTAATATATGAAAGAGTGAAAAAGTGCTTTCGTTGTTGTAGAATAAGAAGCCTTCGTATCTTAATACATGTATTTAATTTAGTCGGAGCTATTAGAGCGGGATCCACTTTTTGAGGAATATGAGTCGAAGCAATAACAAGAATATTTCTAGTGGACCATCTTTCACAATCTCTGGAGAAATAGTTCACTAATAGGCGGAGGAATAAGTAATTCGACTCATTCACATCCAGATCATGAATGTTTGGAATCCATATTATGCAAGGAGACATTGCTTTTGCTAATTCGAATTGAAGGGTGATAGAAAATGGGGCAATTTCCGGCATCATATCCATAGTTAGCGCATTCATCATAGTTAGCAGCTCCAGCTCCGTATCAAGGTCACGATCGATATCGTCACTAGCATCAATAAGAAAATTGTTATCCAGGAACTTGTTTAAAAATACCGTAATAAAAGGAACATAGGAGTTTGTCGCTAGGTATTTGACCAAATAGGATCGTCCAGTTCCTATAGAACCTATCACTAAAATACCCCTAGAGAGGAATAAGGCTAAGCGGAGCGAAAAGGGTTTTCCATGAGATGGGAAATGAAACCTATTAGCCCCACACGAGGTTTGTGAATAAGTGATTGTCTGATAATGAGCAAGGAATACCCGTCTTTCTGCTAAACAAGATGTATGGAACTCATAATTCATTAGATACTTTTTATGAATGTCAACTAAGTATCGTAAGTAAATCGCTCCCGGTTGTTCAATCATTTGATAACCAGAGTCATTCTTTAATAAATGATCACTATGAGTCAGACTCAATAGAATTTGATCAATCCTTTTTTCTGTCGTTAAAGTAGAGAACTGAACCAATAATTCTCTTTCTTCTTCATCAATCGAATCACTGCTCGCGACCCAGGATTCGATTTTATCCTCAATCCAATCACCGTTCACCCTTTTTCTTTTTCTTATCAATGAATAGATCTCTTTACTTGTATGACTTAGATGTGTCGTATTTCTCGAAAAAGTGATTCGATTGATGGGATTTGGTATGATACTTATGAGATCGATGATATCGATTAGATTAATATTCAAATCTTTTTTATTAGAACGTATTGATTTGACCCCATAAGCGGGACCACCACCCAACAGCATGTTGCCACCAGAAGCAGAACCCCGTCTTTCTTCTAGGGAATCTCCTAATTGTTCCCGAGCAACCAGAAAGAGATTCTTTAACCAGACGGAATTCGATTCATACCTATCCAGAAGTTTTAGCAACTCAATCATGTATGATGGAGTCATCAAAGATTTGACCTTTTCGAACTCTGTCTGTAACTCACTAGAGGCTCGGAAAACAAAGGGAAGATGTGTACGAACGAGATATCCAGCAACAAGAAGAAAAAGGATTGAATAGAAGAACTCCCGAACATTTGGCGATCCCAGACGTGTCCATATCAAAGGTGACTCATTATTTCGATGAATCATTTCTTCGGACAGAAGAAGATTATGTAAACACTTGTTCGAAATCTCACTTATCAGATTCCTTTGTGGAAGACACACTTTTTTCTGAAGAATTCGCCATGATCCGTGCCTAATATCATGAAAAATAGATACCCATTTTTGACTGCTACTTAGTATCGGCAATAGGTCTGAAAAAGTATCGAAAAATAGACAATTTAGATATTTGTACCCTGTCGAAGTAAGGAACCATGGCATATATGTTTGGAATCGATTCCATTTTGAGAGAGTTGCAAAAGCGCTATCTCGTTGAAAGGTTCTATACATCTGCCCTTTCTCAACGCATTTCTTTAGACAAAGACTCCGCTTTTTCCTCTTTTCCGATGGTAAATATTTCTCAGAACATGGAGTGTAAATCAAACCCATGTTTGAATTGAAATTGAGATACTGATGCAAGGTCTTCTTTTGTGAATCAGATAGATTCATATCTGAAAGAGGTTGACAAAAAGTTCTTTCAAAATGGACTATTTGTCCCTCTGTTAGAGGTGTTCCAGAAATGTCTGTGATCGAGTAAATAGTTCTACGAACGAATAGATCGGATCGAATTGTCAAATCGTTAGGTATGAATATGTTAGATACCTGTGACTCGATTGGTGAAATAGTATCTCTCTCCAAAAAAGCATGTTTTTTTTTACCGAAAAACAAAAAAAATATTTTGGTGCGAAACGTAAAATCATAATTATTGATACGGGCCTTTTCCATATAAAAAGGGAATCCTTTGTTACAATAGAAGCAGAAGTGATGTGGATTATTCAAGAATCGAAGTCGATTTGCTTTATAAAAAGAAGATATCCATGAACTTCTATGAAATGGTTTTACGGGATTCAGCCAATTGTTTTGATCGTGGGATATCATTGAGAAATAGGAATCCGTGTTACCAAAGGATTTCCTGCCATTATTTCTAGTATGGAATGAGTCAATCATCCACTTTGGTATCGTATTGAACTTGAACAAAAATGGTGATATTGTTCCTCCATTGATCAATAATTTCGATTTTTGGAAAGTATCATGATCATTCAATAAGAAGGCTTTTAATTTTTTCAAATGAACGATTTGAAGACCTATTGATTCTAACAACGGATTGTAGAGTTGATCATTCGGACCTTTCAATTCAGAAATGTGGATCTCGGACCTATGAATGGGGATATTCCCGAAACTCACAAAGAAAAAAGGAAGTGCGTTAGACCCAAAGAGAAGCAACTTGGACAAAAAGAAACGAAGTGACTTAGACAAATCTTTTTTGTCGATAACCTCAGACCAATCAATCGAATATTGATTAATACGTAAATGTTCCTGGAAATTTTTGCTCCCATTGAACCATTTGTATCTATATGCATCAGGATCCTGATTCATGAATCTCTCGGTTCGAGAAAGAAAAATAAGAGGATCGAACCTTTTCTTCTGGATCTTTTTCAAATTCGATAAATATTGGTTGATCGTATATTTCCTTATAGTTCTATAATTCAGAGTCTCGTTTCCTATTTGATCCCTTTTAATTCCATATTCGAAGCTGCGATCGGATCGATTCATTAAAAAGAATCGATTCAATACATTTCTTATGTACCCATAGGTGCTATATTGGATTTGAATCAGATTTCGGATCAATATATATTGATTTTGATTGACTGCCTCCATTTTGTTGTTGCTAGCAAATACCACTCTTTTTTGTTTTCTATCTTCCAAAAAATGCCCGCAAGAGATCCGAACCCATTGTTTTCGGATCCTTCGATAAAAAAATGCATTTTTGTTCAAGAATGAAATCTTATCGGAACTGTCCATATCCGGTTCATCCTTCGGAACCATATCACATCCCGGATCTGATGAAATAGGATGAATTGAGACGCTATTTTGTAAATACGTAATCGTAATTATCTTGAATATATTAATCATTTCTTTATTTTCCGATCGCCTGGAAGGGGCAAAAAAAACAACAAGATGTTTCTTCAACAATTTCTGATCTCTAGTGGGCTTCTCAGTAGGATTTGAACCCAGATGAAGTTCTGACCATCTGCCAGAGAAAAAAGAACGAATGGATCTTGTAGGATTCTCAAGAAGTTCTTCGATTTCTTCCGGAAGCCGATGAATAATCATCTGCTTCTCACGTTCCGTGAATAGCTGAGGCATTGAGGAATATCCAGAAAGGCATTTTGAAAATCGGTCTGATTCTATCTCTGTTCCTTCCGTTTGAAGAAAGGAAGGATCCCGAAGAATCGATCTTTCTTTTAGTTGTTGAATCTCTCTTTTATTGATTAATGTGTGATATTCCGAATCCGCATTACTGATGGAATCCAAACGATCTCTAGATTGATCAGAAGATCCTTTCAATTGGCTAGAATCCGTTACTTGAACGAAACTAGATCTTGTGGAATCATATTGAATATTTGACGATACATTCCGTACCTTGTTAAAAAACCGATCCTTGTTTACCAACCACACATTGTCTAGCCAAATCCAGTGCTTCACTAAGATTTCGAAAAGCTGTCCCGAATTCAAGTTGATTATGTTTCGCCTCCTCCTCAGAGAAAGACGATCAAACAATTCCCAATCATGGTCCTTGCTGATCGGATCATCCATATAATATACAAAGAGAAACTCCAGATATTTCATATCTTTCTCTTTGAATGAGATCTCAATTCCAGCGACGGTTTCATTAGATATCTTACAACTAGAATCCCTCTTTTTTCCGATCCAGTTCCTCCACCACTGCGAACCCCGGTTAGATTCAGGCATGATACACTTTTTAGTTATTGGAAGAAACCAAGTACTAGTACTCTCTTT